TTAATGAAATTGTTGAAGTTATAGGTTCATGAATTGGTTATGTAACAGTAGAAAGAGAAGGGTTGAAATGGTAGCCTTACGGGTTTGGTTTTTGACCCCCCCCCCCCCATTTTAGGGATTTAGGCGAAGCCCTGGGGAAAGGATTCGTCTGCGAGGAGATTTTTACCTCCAGTCTAGGTAGAATTTATCAGAACAAGATGCGCGTATGGGTCATGGTAGTAGAAAGAGAAGGGTTGAAATGGTAACCTTACGGGTTCCTACAGTACTAGCAGAATTTATTAGAATAAGCTCAATGTATGGGTCATATTTTGATTTTAATATTAAAATTTTCCTTATGGTAATGGGAAAACTGATAGAAGAGGGTCAAATATACAACCTGTTATATATATATATAGTAAATATAATAACCTATAGAAAGTATATTAGAAAATAAGAACTTATAAATATGAAGGCACCTTCTAACCTATTAAGAACCTATAGGATAGAGGCAGAAGAGAGGATCTTAAAAATATTTATGACATTGTAGGGTGCCTTTATCTTTATTAATATTAAATATTCATTTATTTATATATCATAGTATATATACTATAATTGAACATCATATATATATATAATAACCCATATACTTTATTTATTTATTTTTAATAAAGGAATAAAATCTTTCTAAAAAATACTCATTTATTGTATATAACCGCATGAAGTATACTATGATATTTTCAATAGAAAAAATACCCAGAAAAAATTATGTATAACGGTTTTAATATTTAGGTTATTGATAGTTTTTAATTGGTTGAGGGCGCCGAGCGTGCGGGATTAATACTGACCCATGACTTTCTCGTGTTACTATAAAGTTTTAAGATTACAAGAAGTGAGTATTATTAATTGTAAATAAGATGGTTAGATTAGTTGCTAAATGTAAGTTGGCTGTGGGCAAAAAGAGGGGATTTTGGCTGCGGCGAACTACAACGGATGCAAGGTGATGGCCCGCTGGTTTAAGGTGTGGTGAAGTTGAGCGGTAGTGGTTTGTAAAGGAATGGGAGATTTTGAATGTAAGAGAGCTGCGGTGTAAGTTGGCTGTGGGCAAAAAGAGGGGATTTTGGCTGCGGTGAACTACAACGGATGCAAGGTGATGGCCCGCTGGTTTAAGGTGTGGTGAAGTTGACCGGTAGTGGTTTGTAAAGGAATGGGAGATTTTGAATATAAGAGAGCTGCGGTGTAAGTTGGCTGTGGGCAAAAAGAGGGGATTTTGGCTGCGGTGAACTACAAGGGATGCAATAATATTGTTATATGTGTATATTTAATAAATTGAAATTATTGGTGATTTAAGATTTTTGAGGATAGAATGTATCCTTGACCCAATATTTTAGTATTTGTTTGTAAAGTTTTATTCTTACTTGGATATTTATTATTTGAATATTTTACATGTAAATTTATGCGGGGGTATAGTTATATCTAGAAGGTTATATGTATTATTCGCAGTATTTGGTTTTAGTAATTAAGGTAATTTAGAATTAGTAATTTAAGATATGGTTGACAAAAGTCGTGCCAGCAGTCGTGGTTATACGCAGGACTTAAATAAATATTATTGGTGTTGAAGTTAGTTTGTGACCTGAAGATTTATAATTGATTTTTAGAAGGTAGAATTTGAAAATTAAAATATATTTTGTTAGTATAATGAAGCTTTGAAATTTAAATTTTAAACTAGGATTAGATACCCTATTATTTTTAATGTGAATAATATACACTTGAGTAGTAATAGTTAAGTTCTTGAAACTTAAAGAATTTGGCGGTGTTTTAGTCTTTTCAGAGGAATCTGTCCTATAATTGATAATACACATTATATTAAATTTAATTTTGTAATGTCAGCTTGTATACCGCCGTCGTAAGATTATCTTTAAAGAGAAATAATTTTCTAATTATTTAAATAAAGTTTATGTCAGGTCAAGGTGCAGTTTATGATTAAATAGGAGATGGATTACAATAAATAGAAATTTAAACGGATATTATATTGAAATGTGTAGTTAAAGGTGGATTTGAAAGTAATGTTGTTAAATTATGATAATATGATTATAGCTCTAAAACATGTACACATCGCCCGTCGCTCTCATTTATTTAAGGTGAGATAAGTCGTAACATAGTAGGTGTACTGGAAAGTGTATCTAGAATGTCAGAATGAAGCTTTACAGTAAAGCATCTCATTTACATTGAGAAGAATTTCGTGCGATTCGAATTATTCTGAAAATTAAATATTAATTGTTAAGGTTGTTTATTTTTATTTTAATTAAAGTAATTTTATTAAGTAGTAGATTTGAGTATATTTTATAGAAATAATATTAATTATTTATAGTGTATAGTATCGTGGGAGAATTATGAAATATATGAAAATGGATTTGTGGTAAAGTAGATTATTAGTTGTACCTTGTGTATCAGGGTTTATCAATAATATTATATTGAATTATAATTCTCGAGTTGAAAAGAGCTAATGTGATATGTGAGTTAATGTAATATATTTATTGATAATGTTGTATTAGTAATGAAACGTTAATCGTTTTTTAAGATATCTAGTTTTCTAAGAAATGAATTTAATTCAGGTTAGATTATGTAATTGCTTGAGTTATTAGGTAAATTATATATTTTAGAAAATAATCTGAGGGATAAGCTTTGGATTGGAAATTATAATTTATGAAAGCATATTTAAAATTGTAGGCTTTTAATTAGCTAACTGTTTGATAATGTTATAAATTATTTTGTATTAGTATGATTTTATAAAGAATTTAATTTGTGTATTAGAATGATTTGAATAATTAACTATTATTTGAAATAATGATAAAATTAGTATAATTGAATGTAGAAATATTTATGGTTTTGTAATTTACGTTAAGGAATTAGGCAAATATTAATATTCGCCTGTTTAACAAAAACATGTCTTTTAGTGTAATATTTAAAGTCGGGCCTGCCCACTGATTATTGAAGGGCCGCGGTATTTTGACCGTGCAAAGGTAGCATAATCATTAGTTTTTTAATTGAAGGCTAGAATGAATGGTTTGACGAAATATTAGCTGTCTCAATGTGAGAAATGGAATTTAACTTTTGAGTCAAAAGGCTTAAATGAAAGTGGAGGACGAGAAGACCCTATAGAGCTTTATATATTATGTATTGGCTTATTGTAGAATATTTAGAGTATTTATAAAAATATATTGTGTTGGGGTGACATAAAGATTTAATTAACTCTTTATGAAAGTTACATTGATTTATGAATAATTGATCCATTAGTATTGATTGTAAGATAAAGTTACCTTAGGGATAACAGCGTAATTTTTTTTAAGAGTTCTTATCAACAAAAAAGATTGCGACCTCGATGTTGGATTAAGGAATATGATTAGGTGTAGAAGTTTAATTAATAGGTCTGTTCGACCTTTAAATCCTTACATGATCTGAGTTCAAACCGGTGTAGCCAGGTTGGTTTCTATCCTCATTTTGTTAAGTATATTTTAGTACGAAAGGACCAAATATTTAAAATAATTTTGTGTGTATTGACTATTAATAACTATTTTGGCAGAAAGAGTGCCTTGAATTTAGAATTCAAATATGTAAGAAGTTACAAATAGTATTGTTAAGTGAAATTACAACTAGTTTGATTAGAGCTTTAATTTTAATTGTGGGTGTTTTAATTGGAGTGGCATTTTTGACTTTATTGGAACGTAAGGTTTTGGGTTATATTCAAATTCGTAAGGGTCCAAATAAAGTTGGTTTTGTAGGCTTACCCCAACCATTTGCTGATGTCATTAAGCTTTTAACTAAGGAATCAACTTATCCTTTATTATCAAATTATTTTTTATATTATTTTTCCCCTATTTTTAGTTTGTTTTTAGTGTTGTTGGTGTGAATAGTTTATCCATTTATGACGATAATATTTTCTTTTAATTTAGGACTTCTTTTTTTTTTATGTTGTACGAGTATGGGCGTTTATACAGTAATGATTGCAGGGTGATCTTCTAATTCTAATTATGCATTATTGGGGGGATTACGTGCTGTTGCTCAAACTATTTCTTATGAAGTAAGATTAGCTTTGATTTTGCTGTCGTTTGTATTTTTGGTTGACGGATATTGTTTGATGAGTTTTATTAAATATCAAGGTTATATCTGATTTTTATTTTTATCTTTCCCTTTAATATTAGCTTGGTTTGCTTCGTGTTTGGCTGAGACTAATCGCACGCCCTTTGATTTTGCTGAAGGGGAGTCTGAATTAGTTTCGGGATTTAATGTTGAATATAGAAGAGGAGGATTTGCATTAATTTTTATGGCGGAATATGCAAGAATTTTGTTTATAAGAATGTTATTTTGTGTAATGTTTATAGGAAGTGATGTATTTTCTTTTATTTTTTTTTTAAGGGTAGTGTTTTTGTCTTTTATGTTTATTTGAGTGCGGGGGACGTTACCTCGGTTTCGTTATGATAAGTTGATGTATTTAGCTTGAAAGAGATTTTTGCCATTGTCTTTGAATTTTTTATTTTTTTATTTGGGGCTGAGGGTAATTATATTTTCCTTTCTAATTTAGTGTACTTATTTTAGTATAAGTTATTAGAAGAATTAAACTTCTGTCTTATGTTTTCAAAACATATGCTTGCATAAAGCTTTATAACTAATTTACTAGATTATCTCATGTTATTAAGATAAGAGGATTGATTAAATAGTAAGCAAAGTAAAGAACTGTCAGAATTTGACCGGTAAGAATATAAGGGTCTTCTACTGGCCGAGCTCCAATTCATGTTAATAGAATTACAATAGTTGTTATAGATCAAAATAAAATTTGATTTAAAGGATAGAATTGAATTCCTCGAAAGCTATTACTGTTGTAAAAAGGTAGAATTATTAAAATAGCAATTGATATTACTAAGGCAATTACTCCCCCTAGTTTGTTAGGAATCGATCGAAGAATGGCATAAGCAAATAAAAAGTATCATTCTGGTTGAATATGAACAGGGGTAACTAACGGATTTGCAGGTGTGAAATTGTCAGGATCTCCCAGTATATAAGGTTCTAATAAAGTTAAGAAAATTAATGTTGCAATAAGAATAATTACACCAAAGATATCTTTGTAGGAAAAGTATGGATGAAAAGGAATTTTATCGACGTCTCTATTAAGTCCTAAGGGGTTATTAGATCCTGTTTGGTGAAGGAATAATAAATGAATTATTACTATTGCAGCAACAATAAAAGGTAAAACAAAATGGAATGTGAAGAAACGAGTTAATGTTGCATTATCAACAGCGAAGCCTCCTCATACTCATTGAACTAAATCTGTTCCTAGATAAGGAATGGCTGATAAAAGATTGGTAATAACTGTGGCACCTCAAAAGGATATTTGGCCTCAAGGTAGTACATATCCTATAAAAGCTGTTCCTATTACTAGGAATAGGATGATAGTACCTGTTATTCATGTATGTATGTAATTATATGAGCCATAGTATATTCCACGCCCTACGTGAAGATATAGGCAAATAAAGAAGAAGGATGCCCCATTGGCATGAAGGGTACGTAGAAATCAACCATAATTTACGTCTCGACAAATGTGAGCTACTCTATTAAATGCTAAATCAATATTTGCAGTGTAGTGTATAGCTAAAAAAAGTCCAGTGGCGATTTGAATTATTAAACATAAGCCTAATAAAGAGCCGAAATTTCATCATGCTGAAATGTTTGATGGAGCTGGTAAATCGACTAATGCTCTATTGGCAATTTTAAATAAGGGGTGTGATGTGCGTATGGGTTTATTCATTAGTTTTTAGGGCGTAAAGGTCCTTGAAAAATATTAGTGATTTTTACAATAGCGATTAATGTTAAGAAGAGATAATTTACTAGTATTAGTGTAATTAGATCAGTAGGTTTATTGTAGAGTTTAGTGAGTAAATAGTTTGATTCATCATGAAGTGTAATAATTTCATTGTCAATGTTGTTTATTTCTTCATTAAATCTTAATATATTTCATAATGTTGAATCACTAATAAGGGAAATTAGGATAATTATTGAAAGTGATACTAGAATGATAATGAGAGATTTTGTGGGAATGGAGAATAGTTCATTTGATGCTAGACTTGTGATGTAAATAAATAAAACTAATATTCCTCCGAGAAATACAAGGAATAAGATATAAGAAAATCAAAATGTTGATGTTATTATTCCTGTTGTTAGTGCTACAATTAGGGTTTGTATGATGATAATTAATGTTATGGCTATGGGGTGGTTGATTTGAGTAAAGATTATTGCGTTTAATAAGTTGGTAATTAAAATTCTAAGATTTAATATACAAAGGGTAGTTTAGTAAAAATATTAATTTTGGGGATTAATGATGAGAAATTTTCTTTCCTTTGAGTTTTAGAAGCATAATGGAAAGCTTAATATTGATTTACAAGACCAATGTTTTTATTTAAACTACTAAAACAATGGTAATACTTACTTATTGAATTGTAGTAATTCTAGTGTTTATAAGAGGTGTTTGAGTATTTTGTTCAAATCGTAAACATTTATTGTCGACATTATTGAGATTGGAATTTGTAGTCTTAAGATTATTTTTATTGTTATTTATATTTTTGAATATATATGTTTTTGAGTTGTTTTTTAGAATGGTATTTTTGACATTTTCGGTTTGTGAAGGGGCCTTGGGATTATCGATTTTGGTTTCTATAATTCGTACTCATGGAAATGATTTTTTTCAGACATTTAGAATTTTACAATGTTAAAGTTTATTTTTATATTATTGTTTTTGATTCCCCTAAGTTTTTTAAATAAGATTTGATGGTTGGTTCAATGTTTATTGTATTTAATGACTTTTTTTTTTATATTGAGATGTGTTACATTTAATGATTTTTGTAATATGAGTTATATTTTTGGTGTAGACATTTTGTCATACGGTTTAATTTTATTAAGATTTTGAATTTGTTCTTTAATGATTACTGCGAGTGAACGTACGTATCATTATAAGTATTTTAATTCTTTTTTTTTATTTTTTGTAATTTTTTTATTATTAATGTTATGTTGTACATTTAGTAGAATGAGATTGTTTTCATTTTACTTATTTTTTGAGGGTAGACTTATTCCGACATTGTTTTTAATTTTGGGCTGAGGCTATCAACCTGAACGTCTACAGGCTGGAGTGTATTTGTTATTTTATACCCTATTGGCGTCATTGCCCTTGTTAGTAGGTCTATTTAATATTTATGGATTTCATGGGAGATTATATATGGGATATTTAAATAATTTAAGTTTATCAAGAGTATTATTTTATTTAAGATTGATTTTAGCATTTTTAGTTAAAATACCGATATTTATGGTGCATTTGTGATTACCTAAGGCTCATGTAGAAGCACCAGTTTCAGGTTCAATGATTTTAGCTGGTGTTTTATTGAAGCTAGGAGGCTATGGGTTATTGCGGGTATATGGAATATTAACTAAATTAGGACTAGCATACAATGTAATTTGAATTAAAATTAGATTAGTAGGGGGATTTCTGATAAGATTGGTGTGTTTACGTCAAGTTGATTTGAAAGCTTTAATTGCTTACTCGTCTGTTGTACACATAGGAATTGCTTTAGGGGGTTTGATGACATTAACTGATTGAGGATTTTTGAGAACATATTCTTTAATAATTGCTCATGGGTTATGTTCATCAGGATTATTTGCTTTGGCAAATATTTCTTATGAGCGATTAGGGAGTCGTAGTTTGTTGATTAATAAGGGGTTAATGAATTTTATACCTTCTATGACGTTATGATGATTTTTATTGAGTTCTTCTAATATAGCAGCCCCTCCTTCTTTGAATTTAATAGGAGAAATTGGACTATTAAATAGATTGGTGATATGATCATGGATTACGATAGTAATGTTAATGTTGCTTTCTTTTTTTAGTGCAGCATATACTTTATACTTATATTCTTATAGTCAGCATGGGATAATTTATTCTGGAATTTATTCTTGTTCTACAGGTTATTTGCGTGAATATTTATTGTTAATGTTGCATTGATTGCCGTTAAATATTTTGGTTTTAAAGGGTGATTTGTGTATTTTGTGATTGTATTTAAGTAGTTTATTGAAAATATTGATTTGTGGTGTCAATGTAGTAATATTATTTACCTTAGATCATTTTATGGTCATTATCAATTTGTTTTTTAAGATTTGTATTTTTATTTTTTATAGCAGTATTTTTGATAATAATAGGATTTTATTTTATTATACATGAAATTGTTATTTTTATTGAATGAGAAATTTTTACTTTAAATAGATCTTCTTTGGTTATAACTTTTTTATTTGATTGAATGTCTTTATTGTTTATGGGATTTGTTTTATTTATTTCTTCATTAGTTATTTTTTATAGTGAAGAATATATGCAGGGGGATGTGGTGATTGATCGTTTTATTATTTTGGTTTTAATGTTTGTCTTATCTATAATATTTTTAATTATTAGCCCTAATTTGATTAGAATTCTTTTAGGTTGAGATGGATTGGGATTAGTTTCGTATTGTTTAGTAATTTATTATCAAAATGTTAAATCTTATAGTGCTGGAATATTGACTGCATTATCTAATCGTATTGGTGATGTGGCGTTATTAATAGCAATTGCTTGAATACTTAACTTTGGCAGTTGAAATTATATTTATTATTTGGATGTAATGAAGGATTGTAATATTATATGTATTGTGGCGAGATTAGTTGTTTTAGCAGCTATGACAAGGAGAGCACAAATTCCTTTTTCTTCATGATTGCCTGCTGCTATGGCAGCTCCTACTCCTGTGTCTGCATTGGTTCATTCTTCAACTTTAGTAACTGCGGGGGTTTATCTATTAATTCGATTTAATGCAGTTATTTCAGAAAGTAGTTTGGGAAAGTTTTTGTTGTTGATTTCTGGTTTGACAATATTTATAGCAGGATTAGGAGCTAATTTTGAATATGATTTGAAAAAAATTATTGCTCTTTCTACATTAAGACAATTGGGGTTAATAATGAGAATTTTGTCTATAGGATTTCCTAAATTAGCTTTTTTTCATTTGTTAACGCATGCTTTATTTAAGGCATTGTTATTTATGTGTGCAGGTTCTGTTATTCATAATATGAGGAATTCTCAGGATATTCGATTTATGGGGGGCTTATGTGTTCAAATACCTTTAACGGTTATTTGCTTTAATGTCTCAAATCTTGCTCTTTGTGGCATACCTTTTTTAGCAGGATTTTATTCAAAGGATTTAATTTTGGAGGTGGTTTCCTTATCATATTTAAATGGGTTGAGTTTTTTTTTATATTTTTTTTCAACGGGATTGACAGTTTGCTATTCTTTACGGTTAGTTTATTATTCTATGACAGGAGATTTTAATTCGTCATCTCTTCATCCATTAAGTGATGAAGGTTGAATTATACTTAAGGGTATGTTGACATTGATAATTATAGCTATCATGGGGGGGTGTATGTTAAGATGAGTGTTGTTTCCATCTCCTTCAATGATTTGCTTACCTTTGTGATTAAAGACTTTGGCTTTAATTGTAAGTGTAATAGGAGGATGGTTAGGATATGAATTATCTAAATTTTCTTTGTCCTATAATTTACAATCATTAAAATTTTATTTAATGTCATGTTTTGTAGGGTCGATATGGTTTATGCCTTTTATTTCTACTTATGGTATAAATTATTTACCTTTAATATTAGGAAATTTTGTGTATAAATCTTTTGATCAAGGGTGAAGAGAAGATTGAGGGGGTCAAATGATTTATCGTGAGTCTAGTGAATATTCACGTATTGTTCAATGATGACAAAATAATACAATTAAAATATATTTAATTAGTTTTGTTTTGTGATTTATGATTTTATTAATATTATTGTTGTATTTAAATAGCTTATATAGAGCATGACACTGAAGATGTTAAGGAAATGTGGAATTTTTAAATAAAGATATATTATTTATAAATAAGTAATATATTATTTATACAATGAAAATGTATTGTTTTTTTTAAACTATATAAATAGAAATGTTAATGGAGTTAAACCATTTAAATAAAAAGTTAGCAGCTTTAATTTGATCCTCACATTTCGGCTTAATTGGAAAAAAAATTTCACTAATATTATTAACAGTAATATACCGCTTCTTTGGTTTCAATTAATACTAAATTTAAGGCACAAGTAAGGATGAGTACACCTAAGATCAAGTCGAAATTGATTGCAATAAATCGCTTCTTACTTAAGGAAGATTGAATTTCAATACTTTTTGAGTGCAAATCAAATGTTATACTTAACTACAACCCTGAGATTAAGAAGCCCACTCTAAAGCCCCTTGATTTCATTCATGGAATAGTCCGATGAGAAGAATTAGTAGAAAAAATATGCTAATTGTAATTCATGATATAATATTTGAAGACTGTATGATAATAGTGACTGGTAAAAGTAAGGCAATTTCTACGTCAAAAATTAAGAAAATTACTGCAATTAGAAAAAATCGAAGAGAAAAGGGTAATCGTGCGGATCTCTTAGGATCAAATCCGCATTCAAAGGGAGAACTTTTTTCCCGGTCATTAATGGATTTTTTTGAAAGAATTGAAGCTAATAATATTACAACTATGGCTAGGATGATGGAGATAATGGCTATGATATATATGATTCAAATTATTTATTTTGAAGTATTTCAATCTTTTTGATTGGAAGTCAAATGTACATATATACTAAATAAATAGCTACCTCATCAGTAAATAGAAATATATAAGAATAATCATACTACGTCGACGAAGTGTCAATATCATGCTGCTGCCTCAAATCCAAAATGATGATTAGGGGAAAAATGATGTATTAAGTGTCGTATTAAACAAATTGAAAGAAATGTTGTTCCAATCAGAACGTGAAGCCCATGGAACCCAGTTGCTATAAAGAAAGTTGATCCATAAGATGCATCTGCGATTGTAAAAGGTGCTTCAATATATTCGTAGGCTTGAAGAATTGAAAAATAAATACCTAAAATAATAGTAAAGAATAGTCCTTGGGTTGTTTGTCTATAGTTTCCTTCTATTAGTCTGTGATGAGCTCAAGTTACAGTTACACCTGATGCCAGTAAGATGGCGGTATTTAATAGAGGGATTTGTAAAGGATTGAACGGCTGAATACCAGTAGGAGGTCACATTGCCCCTAGGTCAATATTAGGAGAAAGGCTTCTATGAAAAAAAGCTCAAAAGAAAGAAATAAAAAAAAATACTTCTGAAACAATAAATAGAATTATCCCTCATCGTAATCCATAATTTACTGATAGTGTGTGTAATCCTTGATAAGTTCCTTCACGAGAAATATCTCGTCATCATTGAATTATTGTTAAAATAGTGATTAGTGTACCTAAGAAAAGCAATGAGTTATTAAAGTGGTGAAATCATTTTACTAATCCAGCTGCGATTACGAGAGCTCCGATTGCTCCAGTTAACGGCCATGGGCTTGGGTTTACTAAGTGAAAGGGGTGATTAGAGTGTGTAGCCATTAATTAACTTCTCTGGAATAAAGTGTGGCGAGAACTGCAAAAACATAAGATTGAATTATTGCGACAGCGGACTCTAGTGTTAATAGGGCAATCTGTGCAAATATTAATAGAGAAAGAAGAGATATTGTCAATGAAGGACCAGTGTTCCCTAGTAGTGTAAGTAGTAAATGGCCTGCAATTATATTAGCGGCTAAGCGAACTGCCAGGGTTCCTGGTCGAATTACATTTCTGATTGTTTCAATACAAACTATAAAAGGTATTAAGGCTGCTGGAGTTCCTTGAGGGACTAGGTGGGCAAATATATGTTGAGTGTGATTAATTCAACCATAAATTATGAATCTAAATCAAAGAGGTATAGCTAAGGTTAAAGTTATTGCTAAATGGCTGGAACTGGTAAAAATATAAGGAAATAGGCCTAAAAAATTGTTGAATAGAATTAATGAAAATAAAGCAATAAATATAAATCTTCTTCCATTATGGCCTGAAGGTCCAATTAAGGTTTTAAATTCGTTGTGTAATGTCTTAATAGTAGCGTATCAAATTACTCTATGTCGTGAGGGAATTATTCAATAAATGAGAGGTAGGATTATTATTCCTAAAAATGTGCTTAATCAGTTTAAGGATAAATTTATGATGTTAGTGGAGGGATCAAAAACGGAAAAAAGGTTAGTTATCATTTTCAGTTTAATGAGATTTGAGGTAATGATATAATTTCCTTGGAAGAAGAAATTGGTTGATAAATTGTGAAGAAGTAATTAATGATGGTAAATAAAATTAATGCAATGGAAAATATTGAAAATAAAAATAATCATCTTATTGGTGCTATTTGAGGGATAAAGAAATATTAATAGATATAATAATTTCAGTATGACATACTAATGTTATGATTTAACTAATTTCTTCATCAGAAGTAAACGTTAATTACTATAAAATGGTTTAAGAGACCACTACTTACTTTCAGTCATCTGGTGATTTAAGCATTAAGAATTCAATTAATAAATGTCTTGGTATTAACACTTTCTAGAACGATGGGTATAAAACTATGATTAGTGCCACAAATTTCTGAACATTGACCGTAATAAAGTCCTGGACGATTTATAAAGAATCTGGTTTGATTTAATCGTCCAGGCGTAGCGTCAACTTTTACCCCTAATGCGGGCACAGTTCATGAATGTAATACATCTGCAGCAGTTACTAATATTCGAACTTGAGTATTGAAAGGTAATACTGTTCGGTTATCTACATCTAATAATCGAAATCCATTTCTAGATATTTCGTTATATGGAATTATATAAGAATCAAATTCATGAGGATTGACAAAATCAGTGTATTCATATCTTCAGTATCATTGATGGCCAACAGTTTTTACTGTAATGATGGGGTCTATTGATTCATCTAATAAGTAAAGAAGTCGTAGGGAAGGTAATGCAATAAAAATGAGAGTAATTGCAGGTAAAATTGTTCAAATTACTTCGATTGTTTGACCTTCGAGTAAGTATCGATGTGTATATTTATTAAAGAATAGAGTTACTATAATGTAAGCAACGAGAACAGTAATTATTAATAGAATTAATAAGGTATGATCATGAAAGAAAATCAATTGTTCTATTAAGGGTGAGGCAGCGTTTTGTAAATTTAAATCTGATCATGTTGCCATGGTTCTAATAAAAGTTTATTCTTTATATGTAGAGCTTAAATCTACTGCACTTATCTGCCATATTAGAAGTTAGTTAATATTGGTAATTCAGAATAACTGTGTTCAGCGGGAGGTAAATTTTGATATCATTCTAAAGAGCTTACTATGTTTAAAGAGAAAATAATAGGTCGATTTGTAATTATGCTTTCTCAGATAATGAAAATGAGAAAAATAACCCCAATAAATGAAATAGTTGATCCGATTGTTGAAACTATATTTCATGAAGTATAAACATCAGGGTAATCAGAATAGCGACGGGGTATACCTGCTAGCCCTAAAAAATGTTGGGGAAAGAATGTTAAATTTACCCCAATAAATATAATGCTAAATTGAATTTTAAGTCATTTTGGATTTAAAGATAATCCTGTAAATAATGGGTATCATTGGACAAATCCAGCTATGATAGCAAATACGGCCCCTATTGATAAAACATAATGAAAATGAGCCACGACATAATACGTATCATGTAAAATAATATCAAGTGAAGAATTTGCAAGAACTACTCCTGTGAGCCCCCCAATTGTGAATAAAAATACAAATCCTAAAGCTCAAAGAAGTGAAGGACTGTATGTGAATTGTGTTCCGTGAAGAGTAGCCAGTCATCTGAAAATTTTAATACCAGTAGGTACTGCAATAATTATAGTGGCTGAAGTGAAATAAGCACGTGTATCTACATCTATTCCTACAGTAAATATGTGGTGGGCTCATACTACAAATCCTAATAAACCAATGGATAGTATAGCGTAAATTATTCCTAGAGTTCCAAATGCTTCCTTTTTCCCTCTTTCCTGGCTAATAATGTGAGAAATTATCCCAAATCCAGGTAAAATTAGAATATGTACTTCTGGGGGACCGAAAAATCAGAATAGATGTTGATATAAAATTGGATCTCCCCCTCCAGCAGGATCAAAGAAGGATGTATTTAAGTTTCGATCGGTTAATAATATGGTGATAGCTCCGGCTAAAACAGGTAAGGATAAAAGAAGGAGTAGAGCTGTAATCCCTACAGCTCAGACAAATAAGGGTGTTTGGTCTAGAGATATTCCGGGAGCCCGTATATTAATTGTTGTTGTAATAAAGTTTACTGCTCCTAGAATGGAAGAGATTCCGGCTAAATGTAGAGAAAAAATAGCTAAATCTACTGATGCCCCGGCGTGGGCGATATTAGCTGAAAGAGGGGGATAAACAGTTCACCCAGTTCCAGCTCCATTTTCTACTAGTCTGCTAGCTAAAAGTAGGGTTAAAGATGGAGGTAATAGTCAGAATCTTATGTTATTTATACGCGGGAATGCCATATCGGGTGCTCCTAATATTAGAGGCACTAATCAATTTCCGAATCCTCCAATTATGATTGGTATAACTATAAAAAAAATTATTACGAATGCGTGAGCAGTTACAATGACATTATAAATTTGATCGTCTCCAATGAGATACCCAGGTTGTCCTAGTTCAGCTCGAATTAATATTCTTAATGACGTTCCCACTATACCTGCTCATGCTCCGAAAATGAAGTATAAAGTTCCAATATCCTTATGATTTGTTGAAAAAAGTCATTGTTGCGGTAAAATGGCTGAGTTTAGGCAATAAATTGTAAATTTATTTACGAGATTATTCTCTTTTATCAAATCTTATAGTCATGTAATGACGTTAGACTGCAATTCTAAAGGAGTAATTAAATATTACTAAGGTTTAAAATTTATATTTTATTTGTAGCTTTGAAGGCTATTAGTTTAATTAACTTAAAACCTTATATGATATTAAAGATTATAGATCTAAATGTTAGACCTAGTAAAGAAATTATAGTAAATCCTATAATGATATAAAAGTGATTGTCATATAATTGAATGTAATTTCATTTGATTTCTATATAAGAAAATAAAAATGCTGAAAAAGTAATACGAATATAATAAAACAAAGTGATAAGAGTTGTAATTACTATCAGAGTAACAATTATTAATCTGTTTAGTTCTGCCATAGCTTGAATTACTAATCATTTAGGTAAAAATCCTAAAAAAGGAGGAAGCCCCCCTAAGGAAAGAAGTAATGAAAATATACAAAATTTGATTTTTGGGTCATTATTTATTATAAGAAAATTTTGGTTAATATGGAAGCTTTGAAAAGTATTAAATATGAAAATAATAGCAGTGCTAAGAAAAATATAGATTAAGAAATATAATTCTCATAAATTTTCTCCTGAAGCCATTGCGGCTACTATTCAACCTAAGTGATTAATTGATGAATATGCTATTAATTTTCGTAATGAAGTCTGATTTAATCCTCCAAGAGAGCCAATAATAATTGATGAAATAATAATGATTGAAAAGAAAAGATTTATTGTAATTATATAAGAAAGTAATATTAATGGTGCAATTTTTTGTCATGTTATTAAAATTAGATTATTTCATCAGTTTAATCCTTCCATGGTTGCTGGGAATCAAAAATGAAAAGGGGCCGCCCCTAATTTTAATATTAAGGCTGAGCTAATTAAAAGAAGAAATACTTCATGATTTAATAAAGCAGCTATATTTGACATTAAAAATATTATGATAAGAGAAAATAATAAAAGAGATGAGGCGATTGCTTGAATAAGGAAATATTTTAATGATGCTTCGGTTGATATAGTGTTTTTTGTATTGGATATTAGTGGAATAAAGGAAAGTAAGTTGATTTCTAATCCTATTCAGACACCTAATCAAGAAGAAGAAGAAATGGAAATTAAGGTACCCAAAATTAATGTTCTTAAGAATAGAATTTTTGAAGGATTTTTGAAAATTAAAAAGGAGGATGATCCTATTTACGGGGTATGAACCCATTAGCTTCGTTAGCTTACCTTTCTTAGGTGATATATTTAGGTGTATGAAGCACGAAAGTTTTTGATACTTTAGGAAGTAGTTTAAATCTACTGAATGTAATGAAGGTAATATTTTACATAATTTACTCTATCACTGTAATCCTTTTATCAGGCACTTCATT